AGATAAAAATCCTATTTCCTTTCTGTCTGAAACCTTGGCACACATCTAAGCTACAATCCCTTCATAAGGATCCAACGAAAAAGAAAGGAAAAATCGAAAATTTTTGTTTTTTAACAATCTGGGGAATGGAAGCTGAACTCCCTTTTGGTTCTCCCCGAAAACAACCTTCCTTTTTTGAACCCATTCGTAAAGAATTTGAAAAAAAACTTAGAAAGGGGGAAAAAAAATATTTTCTAGTTTTAAGAGTTTTCAAAGAAAGAACAAAATGGTTTCTAAACGTTTCAAAAGAAAAAACAAAAGGGATTATCAAAATGGTTCTCTTTATCAAAAGAATAATGAAAGAACGTGCAAATGCAAAAATAAACCCAATTTTCTTATTTGGGTTGAGGAAAGTATATGAACCGAGTGAAGATGGAAAAGATTCTATAATCAGTAATAAAATGACCCATGAATTGGCCTTTCGACTTAGATCGACGGATGGGACAAATTATTCGCTGACAGAAAAAAAAATAAAGGATCTGGCGGATAGTACAATCGCAACAAGAGACCAAATCGAAAAAATCACAAAGGACAGGAAACAAATATTTTCAACTCCAGAAGATATAAATCTTAGTCCTAACGAAACAGGTTGTGATGATAAAAGATCGGAATCAAAAAAATACATTTTACAGATGTCAAAAAAACGAAGTGCACGATTAATACGTAAATGGTACTATTTTATGAAATCTTTCATTGAAAGAATATACATGGATATCTTTCTATCTCCCATTAACATCCCCAGAATAAATGCACAACTTTTCCTTGAATCAGCAAAAAAGACTCTCGATAAATACATTTACAATGATAAAAGAAATCAAGAAGCAATTGATGAAACAAATCAAAATACAATTCACTTTATTTCGACTGTAAAAAAGTCGCTTTCTAATTCTAATATTAGTAATAGAAATTCACAGATTTATTATGACTTATCCTCCTCCTTATCCCAAGCATATGTATTTTACAAATTATCACAAACCCAAGTTATTAACATGGGATCTGTACTTCAATATCGCGGAGCATATCCCTTTCTTAAGGAGAGAATAAAGGGCCATTTGGGGACACGAGGGATATTTGATTCCAAATCAAGGCATAAGAAACTTCCGAATTCTGGAATGAATGAATGGAAAAACTGGTTAAGGGGTCATTATCAATACAATTTATCTCAGACTAGGTGGTCTAGATTAGTACCGCAAAAATGGAGAAATAGAATCAATCAACGTCGTACGATTCAAAATAAAGACCAAAAAATTTTGGATTCATATGAAAAAGAAAAATACCAATTAATTTATTACGAGAAACAAAATAATTATGGAATTAATTCATTGGCGAATCAAAAAGCAAAATTTAAAAAACACTACAAATATGACCTTTTATCACATAAATATATTAATTATGAGGATAGGAAGGACTCATATATTTATGGATCGCCGTTACAAGTAAACGGGAACCAAGAAATTCCATATACATATAATTACAACACGCCTAAACACAAATTTTTTTATGGGCTGGGGGATACACCTAGTAATGATTATTTAGGGGAAGAATATGATACAGATCAAAATCCGGATAGAAAATATTTGGAGTGGGGAATTCTCAATTTTTGTCCTAGAAAGAATATCGATATTGAAACCTGGACCTATATGGATACCGGGACCAACATTAGTAAGGATACTAAGACTGGGACTAATGATTATCAAATAATTGATAAAAAAGATCTTTTTTATCTCACGATTCATCAAAAAATCAATCCATCCAATAAAAAGAAAAAAAAAAAACTTTTTGATTGGATGGGAATGAATGAGGAAATGTTATATCGTCCCATGTCTAACCTAGAACCTTGGTTCTTTACAGAATTAGTGCGACTTTATGATGCATATAAGATTAAACCCTGGATCATACCAATCAAATTCTTTTTTTTTCATTTTAATGGAAATGAATACAATGAATACATTAATAAAAACATTAACGGAAATAAAAAAAAGGATCCTCATATATCATCTAATAAAAAAGAATATCTTGAATTAGAGAATCGAAATCGAGAACAAAAAGAAGAGCTGGTCCAAGGAGATCTTGTTGGATCAGATGCACAAAACCAAAAGAATCTTGCATCAGGTGCACAAAACCAACAAAAAGATTTTGTTGAAAAGGATTACGCAGAATCAGACATTAAAAAACGTAGAAAGAAAAGGCAACCCAAGAGCAACAGGGAAGCGGAACTCGATTTCTTCCTGAAAAGATATTTGCTTTTTCAATTGAGATGGGAGGAGGATCCTTTGAATCAAACAATGCTCAATAATATAAGGGTATATTGTCTCCTGCTTAGACTGATAAATCCAAGGGAAATTGCTATATCCTCTATTCAAAGAAGAGAAATGCGCCTTGATGTAATGCTGATTCAGAAGGATCTAACTCTTACAGAATTGATAAAAAAGGGAATATTTATTATTGAGCCGGTTCGTCTGTTTCTGAAATGGGATGGACAATTTCTTATGTATCAAACCGTAGGTATTTCATTGGTCCATAAGAGTAAGCACCAAACTAATCGAAGATGCCGAGAAAAAAGATATGTTGATGAGAATGATTTCGATGGATCTATTGCACGACATGGAAAAGCGCTTGTGAATGGAGATGAAAATCATTATGATTTGCTTGTTCCTGAAAATATTCTATCTCCTAGGCGTCGTAGAGAATTGAGAATTCTAATGGGTTTCCATTCTGGGAAAGAGAATGCTGTGGACAGAGATTCAGGCAATGGGAATAATGTAAGGAATTTTGGGCAATTTTTGAATGAGGATAAGTATCTTGATATAGATACAAACAAATTCATTCAATTCAAATTGTTTGTTTGGCCCAATTATCGATTAGAAGATTTAGCTTGTATGAATCGCTATTGGTTTGATACCAATAATGGCAGTCGTTTCAGTATGTCAAGGATACATATGTATCCACGATACATAATTTTTTGATGGCACATTTTCTAGATATCACGTATCATATCCGTGAGACGAAGACAGATGTACACACACGTTGTGTTACATTCTATTTTCATACATGATACTGATTCAATGATGTATCAATTGGATCTAGGAATGAATTGGCGGAATCTTCTTAGGTTCAAATCTTCGTGGGTGCAAAAATGTACCATCCCCTTGTATCCGAATCAAATTACAAATTGAATTTCTTTTCTTAATTTAATTCAATTATATTTGGTAGAAAACAAAGTAGTATAATATATAAATTATAAATAAATCCAAATTCTTGTGTGTACCAGATCGAAATGACTGGCATTATTATTATTCCTGATCGGTAAAATCCATATTTGTGGAAAAGAAAAAAAAAAAGAACATAAAGAGAAGAATTATTTTTATGGTAAAAAATTCATTCATCTCAGTTATTCCGCAAGAAGAAAGAGAAAAAAACAAGGGATCTGTTGAATTTCAAGTATTAAGTTTCACTAATAAGATACGTAGACTTACTTCCCATCTGAAATTGCACAGAAAAGACTATTTATCTCAGAGAGGTCTGCGGAAAATTTTGGGAAAACGTAGGCGGCTGCTGGCTTATTTGTCAAAGAAAAATGGAGTTCGTTATAAGGAATTAATTGGTCAGCTGGATATTCGGGAGTCAAAAACTCGTTAATTTAAAGATTCACCGAACGGTTTATTAGATCTTGAATTTTGATGAACCTCATTTCGTTTTCAGTAATTCATGGAATAAAGAATCGGGGAAGAAAACATATGACTGTACCGGCTACAAGAAAAGACCTCATGATAGTCAATATGGGCCCTCACCACCCATCAATGCATGGTGTTCTTCGACTCATCGTTACTCTAGATGGTGAAGATGTTATTGACTGTGAACCCATATTGGGTTATTTACACAGAGGGATGGAAAAAATTGCGGAAAACCGAACAATTATACAATATCTGCCTTATGTAACACGTTGGGATTATTTAGCTACTATGTTCACAGAGGCAATAACGGTAAATGCACCAGAACAATTGGGAAATATTCAAGTACCTAAAAGAGCTAGCTATATCAGAGTCATTATGCTAGAGCTGAGTCGTATAGCTTCTCATTTGTTATGGCTTGGGCCTTTCATGGCGGATATTGGTGCACAGACTCCTTTCTTCTATATTTTCAGAGAGAGGGAATTGCTATATGATCTATTTGAAGCTGCCACAGGTATGCGAATGATGCATAATTACTTCCGTATCGGAGGAGTAACTGCTGATTTACCATATGGCTGGATAGATAAATGTTTGGATTTTTGCGATTATTTTTTAACAGGAGTGGCGGAATATCAAAAGCTTATTACGCGGAATCCCATTTTTTTGGAACGAGTTGAAGGGGTGGGCATTATTGGTGGAGAGGAAGCAATAAATTGGGGTTTATCAGGACCAATGTTACGAGCTTCCGGAATCCAATGGGATCTTCGTAAAGTTGATCATTATGAGTGTTATGATGAATTCGATTGGGAAGTCCAATGGCAAAAAGAAGGAGACTCATTAGCTCGTTATTTAGTACGAATTAGCGAAATGACAGAATCCATAAAAATTATTCAACAGGCACTAGAAGAAATCCCGGGGGGACCCTACGAGAATTTAGAAGTCCGACGCTTTGATAGAGCAAGGGATTCCGAATGGAATGATTTTGAATATCGATTTATTAGTAAAAAGCCCTCTCCCGCTTTTGAATTGTCGAAACAAGAACTTTATGTAAGAGTAGAAGCCCCAAAGGGAGAATTAGGAATTTTTTTGATAGGAGATAATAGTGTTTTTCCCTGGAGATGGAAAATTCGTCCACCAGGCTTCATTAATTTGCAAATTCTTCCTCAGCTAGTTAAAAGAATGAAATTGGCGGATATCATGACGATACTAGGTAGTATAGATATCATTATGGGAGAAGTCGATCGTTGAAATGATAATTGATACGACAGAAGTACAAGCTATCAATTCTTTTTCCAGATCGGAATTTTTAAAAGAGGTCTATAGCCTCTTATGGGCGCTTATCCCTATTTTTACTCCTGTATCGGGAATCACAATAGGGGTACTCGTTATTGTGTGGTTAGAAAGAGAAATATCCGCAAGTTTACAACAACGTATTGGGCCTGAATATGCCGGTCCCCTGGGAATTCTTCAAGCTCTAGCGGATGGAACTAAACTACTTTTCAAAGAGGATCTTCTCCCATCTAGAGGGGATATTCGTTTATTCAGTATCGGGCCGTCTATAGCGGTCATATCCATTTTACTAAGTTATTCAGTAATTCCTTTTGGTTATCACCTTGTTCTAGCCGATCTCAGTATAGGTGTTTCTTTATGGATCGCCATTTCCAGTATTGCTCCTATTGGACTTCTTATGTCAGGATATGGATCGAATAATAAATATTCCTTTTCAGGTGGTCTACGAGCTGCTGCTCAATCTATTAGTTATGAAATACCATTAACTCTATGTGTGTTATCAATATCTCTACGTGTGATTCGTTGGAACATCAACTTTTACCCTTTTCTTTTACCTCCTTCCTTTATTTCTAGGAAAGAGATTGAACGTATTGAATAAATATCTTTATCTTTTTATTCATCACTCGGGTCGATAAGCTAAACCAGATAGTTATATGAGTGAAACAAAACAGCTTATGAATTCGCAGTAATCAGATTGATTCTCATTCCCTATGTACGAGAGTCAAGTAGAAGTAAACATAAGCAGTGAAAACCGTTTACCCCAAGATTGGTTGATTAGTCATCATGGCTTGAAGCGGGTACCAAAAATCAACTGTATGGAGTTTTTACAATTTTTATTTTATGTATTACCATACCGGGAATCAATCAAAAATGAGTGGACGGTTAGGAACACTAAGGTACACAAAGGATTAGTAATGGAGATAATGTAAGATATTCAAATGGATATTTTTGCATAAAAGGAATAATAATGAGGGCTTTAAGTTGGTAGAAATGATCAAGCAGTACTTCCCCATGATTCTGATTCAGAGTATGCTCCTATCCACTGATTAAAGAAATGACTATTAGGAACGAAGTAATTCTTTATTTTTTTTTTTTGAGAATCCCCTCTTCTGAGAAAGAAGAACAGGAACGAAAGAAATGGAATGCAATAGCAAAAATGAATAAAATTCAGAAGAAATCCTTTTGAATTCTTTCTTTTCTCCATCTGATCCATATTCATAAAGATGAAATAGAATTCTTATCATGATCCATGAACTAATGTGATGTCTAATTCTTTTTCGTAATAGAAAGATATGGGTTGAAATAATTGATACAACGCGTATTTTATTGAAGGATTCCGTTATTACTGAACAAAGAGAAATTCGAATTTGAATTCTAAAATAAGGTATGAGATCAATTCGGAAGCACTTTTTATTTGTTATTATAGCAGACAGAATTCCATTGGTCTAATTAGGGATAGGGACTCTCCGATGCTTACTCTATCTATCCTACAAAAACATGTCGGGGTAATACCGAAAACCCGTCCTTAGATTTATTTTTGGCCATCGAGGAGCCGTATGAAGCCGAAGTCTCATGTACGGTTCTGGAATAGCGATGAGAACAGTGATGTTATGATCGACTATGATTATCTAACAGTTCAAGTACAATTGATATAGTTGAGGCACAGTCCAAATATGGGTTTTGGGGGTGGAATCTGTGGCGCCAACCTATAGGGTTTATAGTTTTTCTAATTTCTTCCCTAGCAGAATGTGAGAGATTACCCTTTGATTTACCAGAAGCAGAAGAAGAATTAGTAGCAGGTTATCAAACCGAATATTCAGGTATCAAATTTGGTTTATTTTACGTTGCTTCTTACCTAAATCTACTGGTTTCTTCATTATTTGTAACAGTTCTGTACTTGGGCGGGTGGAATCTCTCTATTCCGTACATATTCATTCTTGAACTTTTCGGAATAAATAAAACCGTTGGAATCCTTGGAACAACAATGGGTATCTTTATTACACTAGCGAAAACTTATTTGTTCCTGTTCATTCCTATCGCAACAAGATGGACTTTACCTAGGATGAGAATGGACCAACTATTAAATCTTGGATGGAAATTTCTTTTACCTATTTCTCTAGGTAATCTATTATTGACAACTTCTTCCCAACTCCTTTCACTGTAACAGAATACAAAATTTTAGATTCATAACCTCTCTCAAGCAAGAGAAAGAAACATCAAATTATTCATGGATATCCACGATATGTTCCCTATGGTGACAGGGTTCATGAATTATGGTCAACAAACAGTACGAGCTGCAAGGTACATTGGTCAAAGTTTCATGATTACTTTATCCCACGCGAATCGTTTACCTGTAACTATTCAATATCCTTATGAAAAATCGATCACATCAGAGCGTTTCCGCGGTCGAATCCATTTTGAATTTGATAAATGTATTGCTTGTGAAGTATGTGTTCGTGTATGCCCCATAGATCTACCCGTTGTTGATTGGAGATTGGAAACAGATATTAGAAAGAAACAATTGCTTAATTATAGTATTGATTTCGGAATCTGTATATTTTGTGGTAACTGCGTCGAGTATTGTCCAACAAACTGTTTATCAATGACTGAAGAATATGAACTTTCCACTTATGATCGTCACGAATTGAATTATAATCAAATTGCTTTGGGTCGGTTACCAATGTCAGTAATTGGAGATTACACAATTCAAACAAACAATTATGAATTCGACTCAAATAAAAATAACCACGGTAGATAAACCCCTTAATTCAAGTTTGGTTGGTCAGTAACCACAAATCATAACTACTGATTTGTGAGAATCTTGGATTGATTTTAATTTCGAATGGATTCATCTATCCGTGATGATTTCGAAATATCAAATTCCGAACTACAACTACTCCTTCGGATCCAGAAGCGGGATTGGCCCAATAACTATATCCACATCAATCCACACCACATTAAAATTCAATTTGAGTAACGTATTTTAGTAACGTATTATATACAAGAAAAAGATAGGGTAACCCCCTTTCCTGGCCCGGTCAGTAAGGTCATGAAATATTTCTACTTAATTTATCTCTTATTTTACACATAATGGATTTGCCTGGACCAATACATGATATTCTTTTAGTATTTCTGGGATCAGGTCTTATATTAGGAAGTCTAGGAGTGGTATTACTTACCAATCCAATTTATTCTGCCTTTTCTTTAGGATGGGTTCTTGTTTGTATATCCTTATTCTATATTCTATCTAACTCCTATTTTGTAGCTGCTGCACAGCTCCTTATTTACGTGGGGGCCATAAATGTATTAATCATATTTGCTGTGATGTTCATGAAAGGTTCCGAATATTCCAATGATTTATCTCTTTGGACCGTTGGAGATGGAGTTACTTCACTGGTTTGTACAAGTATTCTTTTTTCATTAATTACGACTATCTCAGATACGTCATGGTACGGGATTATTTGGACTACAAGATCAAGCCAGATTATAGAACAGGACCTCACGAGTAACGTTCAACAAATTGGGATTCATTTATCAACGGATTTTTATCTTCCATTTGAACTTATTTCTATAATTCTTTTAGTTGCTTTGATAGGTGCAATTGCTATGGCTCGTCAGTAACAAAAACTTAGGATTCGAAATCCAAAATCAAATCAAATTAACTAAAAAAAAAAAATAAGGCTTTGTTCTGTCTTATTGTTATCACATCCATTTCCCTTCAATTCTATTTTCATATTGTTCATATATACATATATTGTTCATATATACATATATATATATAACTATAACATATATATATATAATAAAATAATTATATAATAAAATAATACATATATATAATATATATAATATATAAATATATAATATATATAATATATAAATATATAATATATATAATATATAAATATATAATATATATAATATATAAATAATAATATAATAAAATAATATAATAAAATAATTAAAATAATAAGAATATAAATAATAAATATATAAAATATTATAAAATATAAAAAAAAAGTTTGAGTTTGATTCTATTATATTTATATTCGAGTCAATAAAATCGGTTAAATTGTTGTTCATATTGAAATGAATCAAGATTCATGAGGAGTTGGTCAATGATACTCGAGCATGTACTTGTTTTGAGTGCCTATTTATTTTCTATCGGTATTTATGGATTGATCACAAGTCGAAACATGGTTAGAGCACTTATGTGTCTTGAGCTTATACTAAATGCGGTTAATCTAAATCTCGTAACATTTTCGGATTTATTTGATAGTCGTCAATTAAAAGGAGACATTTTCTCGATCTTTGTTATAGCTATTGCAGCCGCTGAAGCAGCTATTGGACCGGCTATTGTTTCGTCGATCCATCGTAACAGAAAATCAACTCGTATCAATCAATCCAATTTATTGAATAAATAGTCGTAATGAAAAGACAAATATCTATCTATATATAGATATAGATAGATATCCATATATGGATAGATAGCTAATTTCAATTTATAGAATTCACCAATTAGAATTAGCATAAGCATATATAACTTATAACTCATATGATCATGTTTCCCGAAACGTAAGAAATCAAAGTATCTTGGACCTCTCTCATGAACAGATCCAGAAGCCAATTTATTATAAAAAAAAATCCATTCTGGTAACCCACTGATTCGTCTGGTGTCTATAATACATGAATACATGATTCATTTATTACTAATATTACTAATTTTACCAGATCGAAATTTTAGAATGTTCCAAAAATTTATAGATCCAATGTCACATTCAGTAAAGATTTATGATACATGTATCGGATGTACTCAATGTGTACGAGCTTGCCCCACAGATGTTTTGGAAATGATACCTTGGGACGGATGTAAAGCTAAGCAAATTGCTTCTGCTCCAAGAACAGAGGACTGCGTAGGTTGTAAGAGATGTGAATCCGCTTGTCCAACGGATTTCCTGAGTGTCCGGGTTTATTTATGGCATGAGACAACTCGCAGCATGGGTCTAGCTTATTGATACGTTCCAGAAAATTCCACTTGAATCCATTTGATTCCTCTTTACCGACAAAAACCCGTACTCGAGAAAATCCATTATTCCATTCCGAGCGCGGGTTTTTCTGGTCAAAGTCTATCTTGTCTTTACCACGAGTTATTTTCCTTGGTTAACAATAATTGTTGTTTTGCCGATTTCCGCGGGTTTGTTAATTTTCTTTCTCCCCCAAAGAGGGAATAAGGTAGTTAGGTGGTATACCATATGTATATGCTTATTGGAGCTGCTTCTAACGACCTACACATTCTGTTATCATTTTCAATTGGACGACCCATTAATCCAATTGGAGGAGGATTATAAATGGATAAATATTTTGGATTTTCACTGGAGACTAGGAATCGATGGACTTTCCATAGGACCCATTTTACTGACGGGATTTATCACGGCTTTGGCTACCTTAGCGGCTTGGCCAGTTACTCGAGATTCGCGATTGTTCCATTTCCTGATGTTAGCAATGTACAGCGGTCAAATAGGATCATTTTCTTCTCGAGACCTTTTACTTTTTTTCATCATGTGGGAGTTAGAATTAATTCCTGTTTACCTACTTCTATCTATGTGGGGAGGGAAGAAACGTCTGTACTCAGCTACAAAGTTTATTTTGTACACTGCGGGGGGTTCCATTTTTCTCTTAATAGGAGTTCCAGGTATGGGTTTATATGGTTCCAATGAACCAACATTAAATTTTGAAACATTAGCTAATCAATCGTATCCCGCGGCATTGGAAATAATATTATATTTTGGCTTCTTTATTGCTTATGCTGTTAAATCACCGATTATACCCCTACATACGTGGTTACCAGATACCCACGGAGAAGCACATTACAGTACATGTATGCTTCTAGCCGGAATCTTATTAAAAATGGGGGCATATGGATTGATTCGCATCAATATGGAATTATTACCCCATGCTCATTCTATATTTTCCCCCTGGTTGGTGATAGTAGGAACCATTCAAATAATCTATGCAGCTTTAACTTCTCCCGGTCAACGCAATTTAAAAAAGAGAATAGCCTATTCCTCCGTATCTCATATGGGTTTCATAATTATAGGAATTGGTTCCATAACTGATACGGGACTCAATGGGGCCATTTTACAAATAATCTCTCATGGATTTATTGGTGCTGCACTTTTTTTCTTGGCAGGAACGAGTTACGATAGAATACGTCTTGTTTATCTCGACGAAATGGGAGGAATTGCTATCCCAATGCCAAAAATATTTACCATGTTCAGTAGTTTCGCGATGGCTTCTCTTGCATTGCCAGGAATGAGTGGTTTTGTTGCGGAATTGGTAGTATTCTTTGGAATAATTAATAGCTCGAAATATCTTTTAATGCCAAAAATACTAATTACTTTTGTAATGGCAGTTGGAATGATATTAACTCCTATTTATTCATTATCCATGTTACGCCAGATGTTCTATGGATACAAGCTATTCAATGTTACAAACTCTTATTTTATGGATTCTGGACCACGAGAATTATTTATTTCGATATGTATCTTTTTGCCTGTAATAGGTATTGGTATTTATCCCGATTTCGTTCTTTCGTTATCAGTTGACAAGGTGGAAGCCATTCTATCTAATTACTTTTATAAATCGTTTTCATGAATAAGACATAAAGTAAAAAACGCCAGTGATTTTGAAAATTGTTCGCTGTAAATAAAAAAAATGAAGTGAATTGGAATTGTAATCAGATACATCTGGAGTTTTTGAGAACCAAACCATCGGTTCTCAAAAACTCGCAAAACTTTCGTTATATGTTATGTTATATAGGAGGATGCTCTTATGTATTCTTCAAGTCGTTTTTCTTCAATTAGGTCTTAACTTAATGTGAATGAACCATAACTATGTAGTCCTATTCCTAATAGATTGACTCCAAAATAGCATATCCAAATTATAAGAAATCCTATGGAAGCCACAATTGCCGAATTCACACCTTGCAAACTTGGATTCGTTCTAGTATGTAAATAAATCGCGGATATGGTCCAAGTAATAAATGCCCAAGTTTCTTTGGGATCCCAATTCCAATAGGATCCCCATGCCTCATTAGCCCATACTGCTCCCGAAAGAATACCTATGGTTAAAAAGGTAAACCCTAGACTAAGGACACGATAACTCCAATGATCCAATCGTTGAGTCAATTGATACCTGTGATAATTTCTAAATGAAAAAAAAGAAGTGTTTTGTAAAAAACTTCTTTTCTCATTTAAGTATTGTATCTCGCCAAAAGAAAATGGTCCGATTAATAAATAATTACTTTTACCAAAAATATCTATGTTTTTTCGAAATGTAATGACTAAAAGAGATACTGATAATAAGGATCCACATAAAAGAGCTGCATAGCTCAATAACATCATACTCACATGCATCATTAACCAGTAGGACTGTAGAGCAGGTACTAATATTGCGGATTGATGTATTTCAGTTAAAAGACCCGAAGTGGCAAAGCCCTGAGTAAAAATCGCACTTGGAGCGGTTATTGCGCTTAAATTATTTTTATTGTTCCGTATTTTAGAAACCGTATGAATAATGTAGAAACTCCATGAAAGGAACATTAATGATTCATATAAATCACTTAACGGGAAATGTCTCGAATAAATCCAACGAGTAATTAATAATACTGTTATACAGAAAAAAGTAGCTATCATGCCTTTTTCTGACGAATCACATAGTCCCAGGATTTCATGGACTAAGAATTTCATCAAATAAATCGTAATGACAATTGAAATGATCGAAAAAGCGATGTGAGTTAATATATGTTCTAAAGTAGCAAATATCATAAAAAAAAAAAATTTATCTTAAACTTAAAATAAAAGGGGTTTACTGAATCCAATATCCAATTATAGAATGGAAACCCATAACATAATTGAATTCAGTATAGGATCTCTTGTGCCCCTTTTAGAGGATGCCGCCACTCGGACTCGAACCGAGATGCTCTAGCACTGCTTCCTAAGAGCAGCGTGTCTACCAATTTCACCATGGCGGCTTGATCAAAATAATAATAGCCCATATTAGATTCAATCGTCGAGATTGGTGCAATCAATGTAATCCATTTTTGGAAACATTCGAATCGTTGAATAAAAACCTCTTCAAATAAATAAAATATTTGAATGTTCAATAATACTTAACTTACTATCGTGATATGGTGTCTATTTTAACAATGGGATTTCGCCTATTATAAGTTACTCCAGAACAGTTGGACCTAAATGATTAGGTACTCGGTCTAGGTAGAGGTATGGAACACAGAATTTTATTTTTTTTTTTTTCTAGCTCATTTTTTGATGATTCAGTTCTCATTTATCTGATTTCATAGATATGAAATGAAAAAAAAATAAAATAAAATAGTTTTCGTTTTTTTTTATGTATCACAATTTTATCATTACATCCAAGTGATTTCTATAAATATGATGAAATATTTGGATAGCTTGGTATCAAAACTTTATTAATGGTGGAAATCCTAATTGCGGACATCATTCGTGTGAGGATTTAACAAACCAACTAGGTATCGGGCTGGGCGTATAACAACAGAGTTTCAATCTCTATCAGAATTCTACCGTATTTATAAAATTTATAAAATCTCAACTCTATTTTTTAAAAAATAGACATCTATTTCTCTATATTTATCTAATTTATCTATAAAAAAATGGAGTTATAACGTTGTTTTCACTTGCTTATTTCAGATCTTACAAAAGAAAAATATTAATGATGTATAATTTTTGGGGATAAATAATCGAAGAGACTCCTTTCTAAAAATTAAAAATATTTTTAATTTTTTTTTTTATTTTTTTATTGTGAAAAAAGTGAATCGATGGGGAAAATAAGAATCCCCATCTCGCAAGTTAAAAAACCCTACTTATTACTATAATTAATAATTAGTATAATATAATGAAAAAGGGAAATCCTCATTTTTTATCTAACTGCTTTTTTTTTTTTTTTCAAACAAAAAAGAAATAGTGAAATAGTGCCGTTTTTAGAACCTAGTTAGACAAATAGACAAAAGAATTCTTATTCTACGTACCACAATATCCAGTCCTATCCTATCTTGCATGAATGAGTTCAAACCATTAGTTAATGTAAAAATTATTCATCTTATAAATCATCCAATTTATCGAGTCATATCAATTGAGATTACTACAAGGCTTTATTATTTTTGTTTTGTTTGTCGCACAAAAAAACTTTTTGAACGCCCAGTAGAAATCGATTTAGCTAAAGATAAAGCTTTTTCCGCGGCCCAATATCCCCTTTTCTTCCAAATATTTCTACGAATACGCTTTTTTGACATAGAAGTACGTTTCTTTGGAACTGCCATTTTAAAATGAAAGGGTTACTCATTTTTATAGTTGAATGTGAAAGACATGTATTGTTGAATATGAATCGTTCTTTCTATTCATTATCTATATTTATTCCATAGTGGATACTTCCTTTATCACATCAAAAATAGAGTACGTGCATTTCAAATATAGCATTACTAGAGATAAAAAAAAAATAGAAGAAAAAAAAGAAAAGGAAAACAATGTAATTATCAAAGGCATTTTTTTACATCTATTCTTACATCTATTCTATATTACATACAAAAAAAGAATTCGTATTGATTGGTACTTCCTGATCCTCATTCAGACCCATGTTTATAGAATCCACTGACATATAAATCGAATCGAATGAATGTTTGCTGTTGATAAGAATAAAAAAAAAAGTTCCAATTCTTATCTCAGTTTATTTATATATATATATATATATATATATTATATCGTTGTATTATGTTTAATAAATCGAAATAAGATAAGAATCCTTACCCATTTACCTATACCTAATTTAAGAAAACACAAACACTAATGTAACATTTTTCTATTTATTAGATTAATTGATCAATCTCGAAGGTAGAGTACCCATAATTAAAATACAAATGAGACTCACAATTAATCTGTTAAACGATAATTACTTGCATAAAGGTAATTTTAGTAATCGCGTATTTTCATTTTATGCAAAATAATGAGTCTCATTCATAGGATTTCCGATAAGCATAAGTTTGCTTTATTGGCTTTTCTTTTAGTCCAATCAAACAGTTCCACAATGAATTAGTGAATGACTATGAATAAAATAACTGGGTCTCCATTAAGTCAAGTTTTTGGTGGATTTAATGCTCCAGCATCAAATACTTTTTTTTTGGGGGGGTCATTATTTTTCTTTACTATTATGGATTGGATATAAATCTACGATAGTAGAATAATTGAAAGAAAATCTCATACTCTGTTCTGTATTTTAATAAATAATAAATATATTAATTAATAACTAGGTAGTCACTTTTAACTAGTAACTTGGCTATTTGAAGAAATGTAACTTATCGAATTTTTTCAATATCTGGTAAAGACTGGTAAAGAATCAAAATAATTCAGAATTTCAACTCATATTTGAGTTCTCTTATATCTTAATATATTGATATTGATTTATTTTTTATTATTGCTATTGCATTGCTCCTTCCGAAAGAGATAAGAGCTGGTGAATCGGAAACAATTAATAAGAAAAAAAGAAAAAGGAGTTTTATTTTCTTATGGAACATACATATGAATATGCATGGATGATACCTTTCGTTCCACTTCCAGTTACTATGTCAATAGGATTGGGACTTTTGCTTGTTCCGACCGCAACGAAAAATCTTCGCCGTATCTGGGCTTTTCCTAGTGTTTCATTGCTAAGCATAGTTATGGTTTTTTCGGCCGATCTATCTATTCAACAAATAAATGGTAGTTCGGTCTATCAATATCTATGGTCTTGGACCATCAATAATGATTTTTCCTTAGAGTTTGGCTACTTAATCGACTCACTTACTTCTATTATGTTAATACTAATCACTACAGTTGGAATCATGGTTCTTATTTATAGTGACAATTATATGTCTCATGATCAAGGGTATTTGAGATTTTTTGCTTATATGAGTTTTTCCAATGCTTCCATGTTGGGATTAGTTACTAGCTCCAATTTTATACAAATTTATATTTTTTGGGAACTGGTGGGAATGTGTTCATATCTATTAATAGGGTTTTGGTTCACACGACCAATTGCTGCAAATGCTTGTCAAAAAGCGTTTGTAACTAATCGTGTGGGGGATTTTGGTTTATTATTAGGAATCTTAGGTCTTTATTGGATAACAGGTAGTTTCGAATTTCGAGATTTGTTCGAAATTATCAATAGCCTGATTGATAATAATGGGGTAAATTCTTTATTTGCAACTCTGTGTGCCTCTCTATTATTTCTAGGTGCAGTTGCTAAATCCGCACAATTTCCCCTTCATGTATGGTTACCTGATGCAATGGAGGGCCCTACTCCTATTTCGGCTCTTATACATGCTGCTACTATGGTAGCAGCGGGAATTTTTCTTGTCGCTCGACTTTTTCCTATTTTCACAGTCATACCTTACATAATGAATCTCATTTCTTTGATAGGTGTAATAACGGTATTATTAGGAGCCACTTTGGCTCTTGCTCAAAGAGACATTAAGAAAAGCTTAGCCTATTCAACGATGTCTCAATTGGGTTATATTATGTTAGCTTTAGGGATAGGTTCTTATCGAGCTGCTTTATTCCATTTGATCACTCATGCCTATTCGAAAGCATTATTGTTTTTAGGATCCGGATCCATTATTCATTCAATGGAACCCATTGTTGGATATTCTCCAGAAAAAAGTCAGAATATGGTTCTTATGGGTGGTTTAGCAAAATATGTACCAATTACAAAAACTACTTTTTTATTAGGTACCCTTTCTCTTTGTGGTATTCCACCTCTTGCTTGTTTTTGGTCCAAAGATGAAATCCTTAATGATAGTTGGTTATATTCGCCAATTTTTGCGATAATAGCTTGTTCTACAGCAGGATTAACTGCATTTTATATGTTTCGGGTGTATTTACTTACTTTCGAAGGGCATTTACGCGTTTATTTTAAAAATTACAGTGGCACTCAAAATAGTTCGTTCTATTCAATATCTATATGGGGGAAAGAAGGACTGAACCCAATTAATCGAAATTTTATTTTATCAACAATAAACAATAATAAAAAGGTTTCCTTTTTTTCGAAAAAGACATATCAAATTGATGAAAATGCACGAAATCTCATGCGCTCTCTTAATACTTATTTTGGCAATAAAGAAACTTCCACGTATCCTCATGAATCAGACAATACTATGCTATTGCCTATGCTTGTATTGGTCTTATTTATTTTGTTCGTTGGATCTATAGGAATTCGTTTGGATCAAGGAATAATGGATTTTGATATATTATCGAAATGGTTAACTCCGTCTATAAACCTCTTACATAAAAGTTCGAATCCTTCTTTAGATTGGTATGAATTTGTGACAAATGCCATTTTTTCAGTTAGCATCGCCTATTTTGGAATATTAATAGCCTCTCTTTTATATGGGTCCGTTTATTCATCTTTTCTGAGTTTGGACTTCATCAATTCATTTATGAAAATGGGTTCGAAGATAATTTTTTTGGACCGAATAATAAATATAATATATAATTGGTCATATAATCGTGGTTATATAGATACTCTTTATGGAATATCTTTAACTAGGAATATAAGAGGATTAGCGGAATTAACTCATTTTTTTGATAGACGGCTTATTGATGGAATTACAAATGGAGTTGGCCTTACAAGTTTCTTTGCGGGAGAGGGGATCAAATATGTGGGGGGTGGACGAATTTCTTCTTATCTCTTCGTGTATTTATCTTATGTATCATTCTTTTTTTTATTAATTTAAATTAATAAAAAAAAGAATGATACATAAGATAAATACACGAAGAGATAAGAAGAAATTCGTCCACCCCCCACATATTTGATCCCCTCTCCCGCAAAGAAACTTGTAAGGCCAACTCCATTTGTAATTCCATCAATAAGCCGTCTATCAAAAAAATGAGTTAATTCCGCTAATCCTCTTATATTCCTAGTTAAAGATATTCCATAAAGAGTATCTATATAACCACGATTATATGACCAATTATATATTATATTTATTATTCGGTCCAAAAAAATTATCTTCGAACCCATTTTCATAAATGAATTGATGAAGTCCAAACTCAGAAAAGATGAATAAACGGACCCATATAAAAGAGAGGCTATTAATATTCCAAAATAGGCGATGCTAACTGAAAAAATGGCATTTGTCACAAATTCATACCAATCTAAAGAAGGATTCGAACTTTTATGTAAGAGGTTTATAGACGGAGTTAACCATTTCGATAATATATCAAAATCCATTATTCCTTGATCCAAACGAATTCCTATAGATCCAACGAACAAAATAAATAAGACCAATACAAGCATAGGCAATAGCATAGTATTGTCTGATTCATGAGGATACGTGGAAGTTTCTTTATTGCCAAAATAAGTATTAAGAGAGCGCATGAGATTTCGTGCATTTTCATCAATTTGATATGTCTTTTTCGAAAAAAAGGAAACCTTTTTATTATTGTTTATTGTTGATAAAATAAAATTTCGATTAATTGGGTTCAGTCCTTCTTTCCCCCATATAGATATTGAATAGAACGAACTATTTTGAGTGCCACTGTAATTTTTAAAATAAACGCGTAAATGCCCTTCGAAAGTAAGTAAATACACCCGAAACATATAAAATGCAGTTAATCCTGCTGTAGAACAAGCTATTATCGCAAAAATTGGCGAATATAACCAACTATCATTAAGGATTTCATCTTTGGACCAAAAACAAGCAAGAGGTGGAATACCACAAAGAGAAAGGGTACCTAATAAAAAAGTAGTTTTTGTAATTGGTACATATTTTGCTAAACCACCCATAAGAACCATATTCTGACTTTTTTCTGGAGAATATCCAACAATGGGTTCCATTGAATGAATAATGGATCCGGATCCTAAAAACAATAATGCTTTCGAATAGGCATGAGTGATCAAATGGAATAAAGCAGCTCGATAAGAACCTATCCCTAAAGCTAACATAATATAACCCAATTGAGACATCGTTGAATAGGCTAAGCTTTTCTTAATGTCTCTTTGAGCAAGAGCCAAAGTGGCTCCTAATAATACCGTTATTACACCTATCAAAGAAATGAGATTCATTATGTAAGGTATGACTGTGAAAATAGGAAAAAGTCGAGCGACAAGAAAAATTCCCGCTGCTACCATAGTAGCAGCATGTATAAGAGCCGAAATAGGAGTAGGGCCCTCCATTGCATCAGGTAACCATACATGAAGGGGAAATTGTGCGGATTTAGCAACTGCACCTAGAAATAATAGAGAGGCACACAGAGTTGCAAATAAAGAATTTACCCCATTATTATCAATCAGGCTATTGATAATTTCGAACAAATCTCGAAATTCGAAACTACCTGTTATCCAATAAAGACCTAAGATTCCTAATAATAAACCAAAATCCCCCACACGATTAGTTACAAACGCTTTTTGACAAGCATTTGCAGCAATTGGTCGTGTGAACCAAAACCCTATTAATAGATATGAACACATTCCCACCAGTTCCCAAAAAATATAAATTTGTATAAAATTGGAGCTAGTAACTAATCCCAACATGGAAGCATTGGAAAAACTCATATAAGCAAAAAATCTCAAATACCCTTGATCATGAGACATATAATTGTCACTATAAATAAGAACCATGATTCCAACTGTAGTGATTAGTATTAACATAATAGAAGTAAGTGAGTCGATTAAGTAGCCAAACTCTAAGGAAAAATCATTATTGATGGTCCAAGACCATAGATATTGATAGACCGAACTACCATTTATTTGTTGAATAGATAGATCGGCCGAAAAAACCATAACTATGCTTAGCAATGAAACACTAGGAAAAGCCCAGATACGGCGAAGATTTTTCGTTGCGGTCGGAACAAGCAAAAGTCCCAATCCTATTGACATAGTAACTGGAAGTGGAACGAAAGGTATCATCCATGCATATTCATATGTATGTTCCATAAGAAAATAAAACTCCTTTTTCTTTTTTTCTTATTAATTGTTTCCGATTCACCAGCTCTTATCTCTTTCGGAAGGAGCAATGCAATAGCAATAATAAAAAATAAATCAATATCAATATATTAAGATATAAGAGAACTCAAATATGAGTTGAAATTCTGAATTATTTTGATTCTTTACCAGTCTTTACCAGATATTGAAAAAATTCGATAAGTTACATTTCTTCAAATAGCCAAGTTACTAGTTAAAAGTGACTACCTAGTTATTAATTAATATATTTATTATTTATTAAAATACAGAACAGAGTATGAGATTTTCTTTCAATTATTCTACTATCGTAGATTTATATCCAATCCATAATAGTAAAGAAAAATAATGACCCCCCCAAAAAAAAAGTATTTGATGCTGGAGCATTAAATCCACCAAAAACTTGACTTAATGGAGACCCAGTTATTTTATTCATAGTCATTCACTAATTCATTGTGGAACTGTTTGATTGGACTAAAAGAAAAGCCAATAAAGCAAACTTATGCTTATCGGAAATCCTATGAATGAGACTCATTATTTTGCATAAAATGAAAATACGCGATTACTAAAATTACCTTTATGCAAGTAATTATCGTTTAACAGATTAATTGTGAGTCTCATTTGTATTTTAATTATGGGTACTCTACCTTCGAGATTGATCAATTAATCTAATAAATAGAAAAATGTTACATTAGTGTTTGTGTTTTCTTAAATTAGGTATAGGTAAATGGGTAAGGATTCTTATCTTATTTCGATTTATTAAACATAATACAACGATATAATATATATATATATATATATATATAAATAAACTGAGATAAGAATTGGAACTTTTTTTTTTATTCTTATCAACAGCAAACATTCATTCGATTCGATTTATATGTCAGTGGATTCTATAAACATGGGTCTGAATGAGGATCAGGAAGTACCAATCAATACGAATTCTTTTTTTGTATGTAATATAGAATAGATGTAAGAATAGATGTAAAAAAATGCCTTTGATAATTACATTGTTTTCCTTTTCTTTTTTTTCTTCTATTTTTTTTTTATCTCTAGTAATGCTATATTTGAAATGCACGTACTCTATTTTTGATGTGATAAAGGAAGTATCCACTATGGAATAAATATAGATAATGAATAGAAAGAACGATTCATATTCAACAATACATGTCTTTCACATTCAACTATAAAAATGAGTAACCCTTTCATTTTAAAATGGCAGTTCCAAAGAAACGTACTTCTATGTCAAAAAAGCGTATTCGTAGAAATATTTGGAAGAAAAGGGGATATTGGGCCGCGGAAAAAGCTTTATCTTTAGCTAAATCGATTTCTACTGGGCGTTCAAAAAGTTTTTTTGTGCGACAAACAAAACAAAAATAATAAAGCCTTGTAGTAATCTCAATTGATATGACTCGATAAATTGGATGATTTATAAGATGAATAATTTTTACATTAACTAATGGTTTGAACTCATTCATGCAAGATAGGATAGGACTGGATATTGTGGTACGTAGAATAAGAATTCTTTTGTCTATTTGTCTAACTAGGTTCTAAAAACGGCACTATTTCACTATTTCTTTTTTGTTTGAAAAAAAAAAAAAAAGCAGTTAGATAAAAAATGAGGATTTCCCTTTTTCATTATATTATACTAATTATTAATTATAGTAATAAGTAGGGTTTTTTAACTTGCGAGATGGGGATTCTTATTTTCCCCATCGATTCACTTTTTTCACAATAAAAAAATAAAAAAAAAAATTAAAAATATTTTTAATTTTTAGAAAGGAGTCTCTTCGATTATTTATCCCCAAAAATTATACATCATTAATATTTTTCTTTTGTAAGATCTGAAATAAGCAAGTGAAAACAACGTTATAACTCCATTTTTTTATAGATAAATTAGATAAATATAGAGAAATAGATGTCTATTTTTTAAAAAATAGAGTTGAGATTTTATAAATTTTATAAATACGGTAGAATTCTGATAGAGATTGAAACTCTGTTGTTATACGCCCAGCCCGATACCTAGTTGGTTTGTTAAATCCTCACACGAATGATGTCCGCAATTAGGATTTCCACCATTAATAAAGTTTTGATACCAAGCTATCCAAATATTTCATCATATTTATAGAAATCACTTGGATGTAATGATAAAATTGTGATACATAAAAAAAAACGAAAACTATTTTATTTTATTTTTTTTTCATTTCATATCTATGAAATCAGATAAATGAGAACTGAATCATCAAAAAATGAGCTAGAAAAAAAAAAAAATAAAATTCTGTGTTCCATACCTCTACCTAGACCGAGTACCTAATCATTTAGGTCCAACTGTTCTGGAGTAACTTATAATAGGCGAAATCCCATTGTTAAAATAGACACCATATCACGATAGTAAGTTAAGTATTATTGAACATTCAAATATTTTATTTATTTGAAGAGGTTTTTATTCAACGATTCGAATGTTTCCAAAAATGGATTACATTGATTGCACCAATCTCGACGATTGAATCTAATATGGGCTATTATTATTTTGATCAAGCCGCCATGGTGAAATTGGTAGACACGCTGCTCTTAGGAAGCAGTGCTAGAGCATCTCGGTTCGAGTCCGAGTGGCGGCATCCTCTAAAAGGGGCACAAGAGATCCTATACTGAATTCAATTATGTTATGGGTTTCCATTCTATAATTGGATATTGGATTCAGTAAACCCCTTTTATTTTAAGTTTAAGATAAATTTTTTTTTTTTATGATATTTGCTACTTTAGAACATATATTAACTCACATCGCTTTTTCGATCATTTCAATTGTCATTACGATTTATTTGATGAAATTCTTAGTCCATGAAATCCTGGGACTATGTGATTCGTCAGAAAAAGGCATGATAGCTACTTTTTTCTGTATAACAGTATTATTAATTACTCGTTGGATTTATTCGAGACATTTCCCGTTAAGTGATTTATATGAATCATTAATGTTCCTTTCATGGAGTTTCTACATTATTCATACGGTTTCTAAAATACGGAACAATAAAAATAATTTAAGCGCAATAACCGCTCCAAGTGCGATTTTTACTCAGGGCTTTGCCACTTCGGGTCTTTTAACTGAAATACATCAATCCGCAATATTAGTACCTGCTCTACAGTCCTACTGGTTAATGATGCATGTGAGTATGATGTTATTGAGCTATGCAGCTCTTTTATGTGGATCCTTATTATCAGTATCTCTTTTAGTCATTACATTTCGAAAAAACATAGATATTTTTGGTAAAAGTAATTATTTATTAATCGGACCATTTTCTTTTGGCGAGATACAATACTTAAATGAGAAAAGAAGTTTTTTACAAAACACTTCTTTTTTTTCATTTAGAAATTATCACAGGTATCAATTGACTCAACGATTGGATCATTGGAGTTATCGTGTCCTTAGTCTAGGGTTTACCTTTTTAACCATAGGTATTCTTTCGGGAGCAGTATGGGCTAATGAGGCATGGGGATCCTATTGGAATTGGGATCCCAAAGAAACTTGGGCATTTATTACTTGGACCATATCCGCGATTTATTTACATACTAGAACGAATCCAAGTTTGCAAGGTGTGAATTCGGCAATTGTGGCTTCCATAGGATTTCTTATAATTTGGATATGCTATTTTGGAGTCAATCTATTAGGAATAGGACTACATAGTTATGGTTCATTCACATTAAGTTAAGACCTAATTGAAGAAAAACGACTTGAAGAATACATAAGAGCATCCTCCTATATAACATAACATATAACGAAAGTTTTGCGAGTTTTTGAGAACCGATGGTTTGGTTCTCAAAAACTCCAGATGTATCTGATTACAATTCCAATTCACTTCATTTTTTTTATTTACAGCGAACAATTTTCAAAATCACTGGCGTTTTTTACTTTATGTCTTATTCATGAAAACGATTTATAAAAGTAATTAGATAGAATGGCTTCCACCTTGTCAACTGATAACGAAAGAACGAAATCGGGATAAATACCAATACCTATTACAGGCAAAAAGATACATATCGAAATAAATAATTCTCGTGGTCCAGAATCCATAAAATAAGAGTTTGTAACATTGAATAGCTTGTATCCATAGAACATCTGGCGTAACATGGATAATGAATAAATAGGAGTTAATATCATTCCAACTGCCATTACAAAAGTAATTAGTATTTTTGGCATTAAAAGATATTTCGAGCTATTAATTATTCCAAAGAATACTACCAATTCCGCAACAAAACCACTCATTCCTGGCAATGCAAGAGAAGCCATCGCGAAACTACTGAACATGGTAAATATTTTTGGCATTGGGATAGCAATTCCTCCCATTTCGTCGAGATAAACAAGACGTATTCTATCGTAACTCGTTCCTGCCAAGAAAAAAAGTGCAGCACCAATAAATCCATGAGAGATTATTTGTAAAATGGCCCCATTGAGTCCCGTATCAGTTATGGAACCAATTCCTATAATTATGAAACCCATATGAGATACGGAGGAATAGGCTATTCTCTTTTTTAAATTGCGTTGACCGGGAGAAGTTAAAGCTGCATAGATTATTTGAATGGTTCCTACTATCACCAACCAGGGGGAAAATATAGAATGAGCATGGGGTAATAATTCCATATTGATGCGAATCAATCCATATGCCCCCATTTTTAATAAGATTCCGGCTAGAAGCATACATGTACTGTAATGTGCTTCTCCGTGGGTATCTGGTAACCACGTATGTAGGGGTATAATCGGTGATTTAACAGCATAAGCAATAAAGAAGCCAAAATATAATATTATTTCCAATGCCGCGGGATACGATTGATTAGCTAATGTTTCAAAATTTAATGTTGGTTCATTGGAACCATATAAACCCATACCTGGAACTCCTATTAAGAGAAAAATGGAACCCCCCGCAGTGTACAAAATAAACTTTGTAGCTGAGTACAGACGTTTCTTCCCTCCCCACATAGATAGAAGTAGGTAAACAGGAATTAATTCTAACTCCCACATGATGAAAAAAAGTAAAAGGTCTCGAGAAGAAAATGATCCTATTTGACCGCTGTACATTGCTAACATCAGGAAATGGAACAATCGCGAATCTCGAGTAACTGGCCAAGCCGCTAAGGTAGCCAAAGCCGTGATAAATCCCGTCAGTAAAATGGGTCCTATGGAAAGTCCATCGATTCCTAGTCTCCAGTGAAAATCCAAAATATTTATCCATTTATAATCCTCCTCCAATTGGATTAATGGGTCGTCCAATTGAAAATGATAACAGAATGTGTAGGTCGTTAGAAGCAGCTCCAATAAGCATATACATATGGTATACCACCTAACTACCTTATTCCCTCTTTGGGGGAGAAAGAAAATTAACAAACCCGCGGAAATCGGCAAAACAACAATTATTGTTAACCAAGGAAAATAACTCGTGGTAAAGACAAGATAGACTTTGACCAGAAAAACCCGCGCTCGGAATGGAATAATGGATTTTCTCGAGTACGGGTTTTTGTCGGTAAAGAGGAATCAAATGGATTCAAGTGGAATTTTCTGGAACGTATCAATAAGCTAGACCCATGCTGCGAGTTGTCTCATGCCATAAATAAACCCGGACACTCAGGAAATCCGTTGGACAAGCGGATTCACATCTCTTACAACCTACGCAGTCCTCTGTTCTTGGAGCAGAAGCAATTTGCTTAGCTTTACATCCGTCCCAAGGTATCATTTCCAAAACATCTGTGGGGCAAGCTCGTACACATTGAGTACATCCGATACATGTATCATAAATCTTTACTGAATGTGACATTGGATCTATAAATTTTTGGAACATTCTAAAATTTCGATCTGGTAAAATTAGTAATATTAGTAATAAATGAATCATGTATTCATGTATTATAGACACCAGACGAATCAGTGGGTTACCAGAATGGATTTTTTTTTATAATAAATTGGCTTCTGGATCTGTTCATGAGAGAGGTCCAAGATACTTTGATTTCTTACGTTTCGGGAAACATGATCATATGAGTTATAAGTTATATATGCTTATGCTAATTCTAATTGGTGAATTCTATAAATTGAAATTAGCTATCTATCCATATATGGATATCTATCTATATCTATATATAGATAGATATTTGTCTTTTCATTACGACTATTTATTCAATAAATTGGATTGATTGATACGAGTTGATTTTCTGTTACGATGGATCGACGAAACAATAGCCGGTCCAATAGCTGCTTCAGCGGCTGCAATAGCTATAACAAAGATCGAGAAAATGTCTCCTTTTAATTGACGACTATCAAATAAATCCGAAAATGTTACGAGATTTAGATTAACCGCATTTAGTATAAGCTCAAGACACATAAGTGCTCTAACCATGTTTCGACTTGTGATCAATCCATAAATACCGATAGAAAATAAATAGGCACTCAAAACAAGTACATGCTCGAGTATCATTGACCAACTCCTCATGAATCTTGATTCATTTCAATATGAACAACAATTTAACCGATTTTATTGACTCGAATATAAATATAATAGAATCAAACTCAAACTTTTTTTTTATATTTTATAATATTTTATATATTTATTATTTATATTCTTATTATTTTAATTATTTTATTATATTATTTTATTATATTATTATTTATATATTATATATATTATATATTTATATATTATATATATTATATATTTATATATTATATATATTATATATTTATATATTATATATATTATATATATGTATTATTTTATTATATAATTATTTTATTATATATATATATGTTATAGTTATATATATATATGTATATATGAACAATATATGTATATATGAACAATATGAAAATAGAATTGAAGGGAAATGGATGTGATAACAATAAGACAGAACAAAGCCTTATTTTTTTTTTTTAGTTAATTTGATTTGATTTTGGATTTCGAATCCTAAGTTTTTGTTACTGACGAGCCATAGCAATTGCACCTATCAAAGCAACTAAAAGAATTATAGAAATAAGTTCAAATGGAAGATAAAAATCCGTTGATAAATGAATCCCAATTTGTTGAACGTTACTCGTGAGGTCCTGTTCTATAATCTGGCTTGATCTTGTAGTCCAAATAATCCCGTACCATGACGTATCTGAGATAGTCGTAATTAATGAAAAAAGAATACTTGTACAAACCAGTGAAGTAACTCCATCTCCAACGGTCCAAAGAGATAAATCATTGGAATATTCGGAACCTTTCATGAACATCACAGCAAATATGATTAATACATTTATGGCCCCCACGTAAATAAGGAGCTGTGCAGCAGCTACAAAATAGGAGTTAGATAGAATATAGAATAAGGATATACAAACAAGAACCCATCCTAAAGAAAAGGCAGAATAAATTGGATTGGTAAGTAATACCACTCCTAGACTTCCTAATATAAGACCTGATCCCAGAAATACTAAAAGAATATCATGTATTGGTCCAGGCAAATCCATTATGTGTAAAATAAGAGATAAATTAAGTAGAAATATTTCATGACCTTACTGACCGGGCCAGGAAAGGGGGTTACCCTATCTTTTTCTTGTATATAATACGTTACTAAAATACGTTACTCAAATTGAATTTTAATGTGGTGTGGATTGATGTGGATATAGTTATTGGGCCAATCCCGCTTCTGGATCCGAAGGAGTAGTTGTAGTTCGGAATTTGATATTTCGAAATCATCACGGATAGATGAATCCATTCGAAATTAAAATCAATCCAAGATTCTCACAAATCAGTAGTTATGATTTGTGGTTACTGACCAACCAAACTTGAATTAAGGGGTTTATCTACCGTGGTTATTTTTATTTGAGTCGAATTCATAATTGTTTGTTTGAATTGTGTAATCTCCAATTACTGACATTGGTAACCGACCCAAAGCAATTTGATTATAATTCAATTCGTGACGATCATAAGTGGAAAGTTCATATTCTTCAGTCATTGATAAACAGTTTGTTGGACAATACTCGACGCAGTTACCACAAAATATACAGATTCCGAAATCAATACTATAATTAAGCAATTGTTTCTTTCTAATATCTGTTTCCAATCTCCAATCAACAACGGGTAGATCTATGGGGCATACACGAACACATACTTCACAAGCAATACATTTATCAAATTCAAAATGGATTCGACCGCGGAAACGCTCTGATGTGATCGATTTTTCATAAGGATATTGAATAGTTACAGGTAAACGATTCGCGTGGGATAAAGTAATCATGAAACTTTGACCAATGTACCTTGCAGCTCGTACTGTTTGTTGACCATAATTCATGAACCCTGTCACCATAGGGAACATATCGTGGATATCCATGAATAATTTGATGTTTCTTTCTCTTGCTTGAGAGAGGTTATGAATCTAAAATTTTGTATTCTGTTACAGTGAAAGGAGTTGGGAAGAAGTTGTCAATAATAGATTACCTAGAGAAATAGGTAAAAGAAATTTCCATCCAAGATTTAATAGTTGGTCCATTCTCATCCTAGGTAAAGTCCATCTTGTTGCGATAGGAATGAACAGGAACAAATAAGTTTTCGCTAGTGTAATAAAGATACCCATTGTTGTTCCAAGGATTCCAACGGTTTTATTTATTCCGAAAAGTTCAAGAATGAATATGTACGGAATAGAGAGATTCCACCCGCCCAAGTACAGAACTGTTACAAATAATGAAGAAACCAGTAGATTTAGGTAAGAAGCAACGTAAAATAAACCAAATTTGATACCTGAATATTCGGTTTGATAACCTGCTACTAATTCTTCTTCTGCTTCTGGTAAATCAAAGGGTAATCTCTCACATTCTGCTAGGGAAGAAATTAGAAAAACTATAAACCCTATAGGTTGGCGCCACAGATTCCACCCCCAAAACCCATATTTGGACTGTGCCTCAACTATATCAATTGTACTTGAACTGTTAGATAATCATAGTCGATCATAACATCACTGTTCTCATCGCTATTCCAGAACCGTACATGAGACTTCGGCTTCATACGGCTCCTCGATGGCCAAAAATAAATCTAAGGACGGGTTTTCGGTATTACCCCGACATGTTTTTGTAGGATAGATAGAGTAAGCATCGGAGAGTCCCTATCCCTAATTAGACCAATGGAATTCTGTCTGCTATAATAACAAATAAAAAGTGCTTCCGAATTGATCTCATACCTTATTTTAGAATTCAAATTCGAATTTCTCTTTGTTCAGTAATAACGGAATCCTTCAATAAAATACGCGTTGTATCAATTATTTCAACCCATATCTTTCTATTACGAAAAAGAATTAGACATCACATTAGTTCATGGATCATGATAAGAATTCTATTTCATCTTTATGAATATGGATCAGATGGAGAAAAGAAAGAATTCAAAAGGATTTCTTCTGAATTTTATTCATTTTTGCTATTGCATTCCATTTCTTTCGTTCCTGTTCTTCTTTCTCAGAAGAGGGGATTCTCAAAAAAAAAAAATAAAGAATTACTTCGTTCCTAATAGTCATTTCTTTAATCAGTGGATAGGAGCATACTCTGAATCAGAATCATGGGGAAGTACTGCTTGATCATTTCTACCAACTTAAAGCCCTCATTATTATTCCTTTTATGCAAAAATATCCATTTGAATATCTTACATTATCTCCATTACTAATCCTTTGTGTACCTTAGTGTTCCTAACCGTCCACTCATTTTTGATTGATTCCCGGTATGGTAATACATAAAATAAAAATTGTAAAAACTCCATACAGTTGATTTTTGGTACCCGCTTCAAGCCATGATGACTAATCAACCAATCTTGGGGTAAACGGTTTTCACTGCTTATGTTTACTTCTACTTGACTCTCGTACATAGGGAATGAGAATCAATCTGATTACTGCGAATTCATAAGCTGTTTTGTTTCACTCATATAACTATCTGGTTTAGCTTATCGACCCGAGTGATGAATAAAAAGATAAAGATATTTATTCAATACGTTCAATCTCTTTCCTAGAAATAAAGGAAGGAGGTAAAAGAAAAGGGTAAAAGTTGATGTTCCAACGAATCACACGTAGAGATATTGATAACACACATAGAGTTAATGGTATTTCATAACTAATAGATTGAGCAGCAGCTCGTAGACCACCTGAAAAGGAATATTTATTATTCGATCCATATCCTGACATAAGAAGTCCAATAGGAGCAATACTGGAAATGGCGATCCATAAAGAAACACCTATACTGAGATCGGCTAGAACAAGGTGATAACCAAAAGGAATTACTGAATAACTTAGTAAAATGGATATGACCGCTATAGACGGCCCGATACTGAATAAACGAATATCCCCTCTAGATGGGAGAAGATCCTCTTTGAAAAGTAGTTTAGTTCCATCCGCTAGAGCTTGAAGAATTCCCAGGGGACCGGCATATTCAGGCCCAATACGTTGTTGTAAACTTGCGGATATTTCTCTTTCTAACCACACAATAACGAGTACCCCTATTGTGATTCCCGATACAGGAGTAAAAATAGGGATAAGCGCCCATAAGAGGCTATAGACCTCTTTTAAAAATTCCGATCTGGAAAAAGAATTGATAGCTTGTACTTCTGTCGTATCAATTATCATTTCAACGATCGACTTCTCCCATAATGATATCTATACTACCTAGTATCGTCATGATATCCGCCAATTTCATTCTTTTAACTAGCTGAGGAAGAATTTGCAAATTAATGAAGCCTGGTGGACGAATTTTCCATCTCCAGGGAAAAACACTATTATCTCCTATCAAAAAAATTCCTAATTCTCCCTTTGGGGCTTCTACTCTTACATAAAGTTCTTGTTTCGACAATTCAAAAGCGGGAGAGGGCTTTTTACTAATAAATCGATATTCAAAATCATTCCATTCGGAATCCCTTGCTCTATCAAAGCGTCGGACTTCTAAATTCTCGTAGGGTCCCCCCGGGATTTCTTCTAGTGCCTGTTGAATAATTTTTATGGATTCTGTCATTTCGCTAATTCGTACTAAATAACGAGCTAATGAGTCTCCTTCTTTTTGCCATTGGACTTCCCAATCGAATTCATCATAACACTCATAATGATCAACTTTACGAAGATCCCATTGGATTCCGGAAGCTCGTAACATTGGTCCTGATAAACCCCAATTTATTGCTTCCTCTCCACCAATAATGCCCACCCCTTCAACTCGTTCCAAAAAAATGGGATTCCGCGTAATAAGCTTTTGATATTCCGCCACTCCTGTTAAAAAATAATCGCAAAAATCCAAACATTTATCTATCCAGCCATATGGTAAATCAGCAGTTACTCCTCCGATACGGAAGTAATTATGCATCATTCGCATACCTGTGGCAGCTTCAAATAGATCATATAGCAATTCCCTCTCTCTGAAAATATAGAAGAAAGGAGTCTGTGCACCAATATCCGCCATGAAAGGCCCAAGCCATAACAAATGAGAAGCTATACGACTCAGCTCTAGCATAATGACTCTGATATAGCTAGCTCTTTTAGGTACTTGAATATTTCCCAATTGTTCTGGTGCATTTACCGTTATTGCCTCTGTGAACATAGTAGCTAAATAATCCCAACGTGTTACATAAGGCAGATATTGTATAATTGTTCGGTTTTCCGCAATTTTTTCCATCCCTCTGTGTAAATAACCCAATATGGGTTCACAGTCAATAACATCTTCACCATCTAGAGTAACGATGAGTCGAAGAACACCATGCATTGATGGGTGGTGAGGGCCCATATTGACTATCATGAGGTCTTTTCTTGTAGCCGGTACAGTCATATGTTTTCTTCCCCGATTCTTTATTCCATGAATTACTGAAAACGAAATGAGGTTCATCAAAATTCAAGATCTAATAAACCGTTCGGTGAATCTTTAAATTAACGAGTTTTTGACTCCCGAATATCCAGCTGACCAATTAATTCCTTATAACGAACTCCATTTTTCTTTGACAAATAAGCCAGCAGCCGCCTACGTTTTCCCAAAATTTTCCGCAGACCTCTCTGAGATAAATAGTCTTTTCTGTGCAATTTCAGATGGGAAGTAAGTCTACGTATCTTATTAGTGAAACTTAATACTTGAAATTCAACAGATCCCTTGTTTTTTTCTCTTTCTTCTTGCGGAATAACTGAGATGAATGAATTTTTTACCATAAAAATAATTCTTCTCTTTATGTTCTTTTTTTTTTTCTTTTCCACAAATATGGATTTTACCGATCAGGAATAATAATAATGCCAGTCATTTCGATCTGGTACACACAAGAATTTGGATTTATTTATAATTTATATATTATACTACTTTGTTTTCTACCAAATATAATTGAATTAAATTAAGAAAAGAAATTCAATTTGTAATTTGATTCGGATACAAGGGGATGGTACATTTTTGCACCCACGAAGATTTGAACCTAAGAAGATTCCGCCAATTCATTCCTAGATCCAATTGATACATCATTGAATCAGTATCATGTATGAAAATAGAATGTAACACAACGTGTGTGTACATCTGTCTTCGTCTCACGGATATGATACGTGATATCTAGAAAATGTGCCATCAAAAAATTATGTATCGTGGATACATATGTATCCTTGACATACTGAAACGACTGCCATTATTGGTATCAAACCAATAGCGATTCATACAAGCTAAATCTTCTAATCGATAATTGGGCCAAACAAACAATTTGAATTGAATGAATTTGTTTGTATCTATATCAAGATACTTATCCTCATTCAAAAATTGCCCAAAATTCCTTACATTATTCCCATTGCCTGAATCTCTGTCCACAGCATTCTCTTTCCCAGAATGGAAACCCATTAGAATTCTCAATTCTCTACGACGCCTAGGAGATAGAATATTTTCAGGAACAAGCAAATCATAATGATTTTCATCTCCATTCACAAGCGCTTTTCCATGTCGTGCAATAGATCCATCGAAATCATTCTCATCAACATATCTTTTTTCTCGGCATCTTCGATTAGTTTGGTGCTTACTCTTATGGACCAATGAAATACCTACGGTTTGATACATAAGAAATTGTCCATCCCATTTCAGAAACAGACGAACCGGCTCAATAATAAATATTCCCTTTTTTATCAATTCTGTAAGAGTTAGATCCTTCTGAATCAGCATTACATCAAGGCGCATTTCTCTTCTTTGAATAGAGGATATAGCAATTTCCCTTGGATTTATCAGTCTAAGCAGGAGACAATATACCCTTATATTATTGAGCATTGTTTGATTCAAAGGATCCTCCTCCCATCTCAATTGAAAAAGCAAATATCTTTTCAGGAAGAAATCGAGTTCCGCTTCCCTGTTGCTCTTGGGTTGCCTTTTCTTTCTACGTTTTTTAATGTCTGATTCTGCGTAATCCTTTTCAACAAAATCTTTTTGTTGGTTTTGTGCACCTGATGCAAGATTCTTTTGGTTTTGTGCATCTGATCCAACAAGATCTCCTTGGACCAGCTCTTCTTTTTGTTCTCGATTTCGATTCTCTAATTCAAGATATTCTTTTTTATTAGATGATATATGAGGATCCTTTTTTTTATTTCCGTTAATGTTTTTATTAATGTATTCATTGTATTCATTTCCATTAAAATGAAAAAAAAAGAATTTGATTGGTATGATCCAGGGTTTAATCTTATATGCATCATAAAGTCGCACTAATTCTGTAAAGAACCAAGGTTCTAGGTTAGACATGGGACGATATAACATTTCCTCATTCATTCCCATCCAATCAAAAAGTTTTTTTTTTTTCTTTTTATTGGATGGATTGATTTTTTGATGAATCGTGAGATAAAAAAGATCTTTTTTATCAATTATTTGATAATCATTAGTCCCAGTCTTAGTATCCTTACTAATGTTGGTCCCGGTATCCATATAGGTCCAGGTTTCAATATCGATATTCTTTCTAGGACAAAAATTGAGAATTCCCCACTCCAAATATTTTCTATCCGGATTTTGATCTGTATCATATTCTTCCCCTAAATAATCATTACTAGGTGTATCCCCCAGCCCATAAAAAAATTTGTGTTTAGGCGTGTTGTAATTATATGTATATGGAATTTCTTGGTTCCCGTTTACTTGTAACGGCGATCCATAAATATATGAGTCCTTCCTATCCTCATAATTAATATATTTATGTGATAAAAGGTCATATTTGTAGTGTTTTTTAAATTTTGCTTTTTGATTCGCCAATGAATTAATTCCATAATTATTTTGTTTCTCGTAATAAATTAATTGGTATTTTTCTTTTTCATATGAATCCAAAATTTTTTGGTCTTTATTTTGAATCGTACGACGTTGATTGATTCTATTTCTCCATTTTTGCGGTACTAATCTAGACCACCTAGTCTGAGATAAATTGTATTGATAATGACCCCTTAACCAGTTTTTCCATTCATTCATTCCAGAATTCGGAAGTTTCTTATGCCTTGATTTGGAATCAAATATCCCTCGTGTCCCCAAATGGCCCTTTATTCTCTCCTTAAGAAAGGGATATGCTCCGCGATATTGAAGTACAGATCCCATGTTAATAACTTGGGTTTGTGATAATTTGTAAAATACATATGCTTGGGATAAGGAGGAGGATAAGTCATAATAAATCTGTGAATTTCTATTACTAATATTAGAATTAGAAAGCGACTTTTTTACAGTCGAAATAAAGTGAATTGTATTTTGATTTGTTTCATCAATTGCTTCTTGATTTCTTTTATCATTGTAAATGTATTTATCGAGAGTCTTTTTTGCTGATTCAAGGAAAAGTTGTGCATTTATTCTGGGGATGTTAATGGGAGATAGAAAGATATCCATGTATATTCTTTCAATGAAAGATTTCATAAAATAGTACCATTTACGTATTAATCGTGCACTTCGTTTTTTTGACATCTGTAAAATGTATTTTTTTGATTCCGATCTTTTATCATCACAACCTGTTTCGTTAGGACTAAGATTTATATCTTCTGGAGTTGAAAATATTTGTTTCCTGTCCTTTGTGATTTTTTCGATTTGGTCTCTTGTTGCGATTGTACTATCCGCCAGATCCTTTATTTTTTTTTCTGTCAGCGAATAATTTGTCCCATCCGTCGATCTAAGTCGAAAGGCCAATTCATGGGTCATTTTATTACTGATTATAGAATCTTTTCCATCTTCACTCGGTTCATATACTTTCCTCAACCCAAATAAGAAAATTGGGTTTATTTTTGCATTTGCACGTTCTTTCATTATTCTTTTGATAAAGAGAACCATTTTGATAATCCCTTTTGTTTTTTCTTTTGAAACGTTTAGAAACCATTTTGTTCTTTCTTTGAAAACTCTTAAAACTAGAAAATATTTTTTTTCCCCCTTTCTAAGTTTTTTTTCAAATTCTTTACGAATGGGTTCAAAAAAGGAAGGTTGTTTTCGGGGAGAACCAAAAGGGAGTTCAGCTTCCATTCCCCAGATTGTTAAAAAACAAAAATTTTCGATTTTTCCTTTCTTTTTCGTTGGATCCTTATGAAGGGATTGTAGCTTAGATGTGTGCCAAGGTTTCAGACAGAAAGGAAATAGGATTTTTATCTGAATACCATCTGTTAACCAGTCTTTCGGAAATTCTGTTTCTGATAATTGAACACCATTATAAGTGCATTTAACATACATTTCTCTATTCCATTCTTGAAAATCTTCGTACCACTCGGGAAATTGAAATAATAACATACGACCGAGATTTTTAGCTATTATTAATGAGGGCAATACAATATATTTTCTAAGAATCGATTGGGTTACTAACATAGAACCCCTTATTGTTTGAGCAAATATAATACTATCCCAAGTTTCTGCTATTGCTATACGTGCACTCTCCCCTTTTGTTTTCCCCTTTTCGTTTGCTTCTTTCTCCTCAGAATCCTCAGAATCTTCAGAGTATGAAGTTTTGAATTCCGGGGCCTTCCCCATCCAATTCCTAAAAATTAGGTTCATCATTCCGGGAATATCAAAGGAAAAAAAAAATGTTTTGTCTATTCTGTCGAAAAAAAACGGGGAATGCACATTTGCTTGAAACATTTCCCAAATAACTGTTTTACGTCTTTGAGCGCGCATGGATCCTTTGATTAGATCCCGACGAAAATCCGATTGTTGTGAATAACGTATCAAAGCAACCTCTTCGGCTTGATCACCATTGGTACTGCTACGAGTATGAGTATTGGTATTGGTATTGGTATTGGTATTCTGATCGTTATCAGTATAAATTACCACGCGTTTGGCTTTTCTTGAACGGATCCCAGGATCCTCTTCGGATTCTTCCTCATTTTCCTTTTCCACTTCTTCCAACTCGTCGGTCAATTTATATAACCACCGGGGAACCTTTTTACGGATTTCCTCTATTTTAATGCATTTTTTTCGAATTGTTTGATCATTTGAATCGGTTGTAACTACATCGAATAAAAATTTCAAGCATTTCGTTTTATTTTCTGAATCAAGCCGTCTTTGTTCGGCCAATAAAGCAAGTTCTTTCAAATTTAAACTTGGTGTTGAGTCTTCAGCTAAATCACTGATTGAGGTAAAGCAATGACCAATGTCTGTCGATTTTTTTTCTCCATTAAACAAATCAATTTTATCTCCAAATTCTCGGTAATCTTTAGGGGGCATACCATAGATCTTATTTATCCAAATTTTGCCTATAGAATCCTCTGTCAAAGTGATTGAATCATTCATGATTGGACGTGAATAAACTTTTTTTCTCGTTCCCCTATATGGTCCGTTCAAAAAAGGATCGTACTGTTTAGGCAAGCATTCTTGTTCATTCTCATCATTGCACAATCGAATCCTTTTTTCGAGTACATCCATAGCAAGAGATCGCTTGTCTAGAGCTTCCATTCGATTTATCAACTCGTTGCTCAAGTTGTATCTTTTTTGTTCATTGATATAAACCCAATGATTATACAGATCCTCCGGGGATTCTTTTTCTGTTATGTACAAAGAAAGATGTCTTTGGATTATTTCTCCAAAAGTAGATAAACTGGGTGGATATGTAAAAGATATTATTTGTTTTCCATCACTTGGGTATGTGTGAAAAAAATACTGTGACATTTCATTTCTTACATCATTTTCAAATCGATCGTTTTTTATATATCGTAATGGGCGATTCCATCTCTTATAGTCGAAAAGAAGAGTTAAAAGAGGTTTTTCAAACCAAAGGAGGTCCTTATCTTTCTCATCTTTAACCTTTCCATTCACTCGGATCTCCTCCGTTTCATCTAGTTTGTACGAATCCTCCTTTTCTTCCGAACAAAGAGAGGGGTCTTCCTCGGTGAATCCCTCTTGGTCCTGTTTAGTCCCCTTCGTTTCTGAAGTTGTTTCCATTTCTACATCTGTTTTTTTCTCACTTTCCCCTTTTTCTTCTGTTTCTGAGGTTTCTTTAAGTTTCTTAGTAACAATAGGCGATGGCATTCTGCCTAAATAGTAGACAGAGGTGATAAATAAGAGAAT